CCCTATATTTATTTATTTAAAATTTTTTCCATGTAAGTGTAAGTAAGGTAAAAAAAAAAGTGAATTCCATTATAGAGCCGTATGCAATGCGCAAAAGAAGATGCCTGTACGGTTGTTCAATTATATCTTTTTTTATTATTATTCTTTATATCTTCACCTTTCATTATGCGAGATAGAATAAACATTTATTATGTTATATCATCAGGGTAATGATCCACCAACCTGCTGCCGCTTTTTATGAGGCACAGACGGGAGAATTTCTCTTGGAAGCGGAAGAACTACTGAAGCTGCGCGAAACCCTCACAAGGGTTTATGCACAAAGGACAGGCAAACCCTTATGGGTTGTATCCGAAGACATGGAAAGAGATGTTTTTATGTCAGCAATAGAAGCCCAAGCTCATGGAATTGTTGATCTTGTAGCGACTGAATAAAAAAGAAAAAATAACAAGGATTTCACACGAATTCGTTATTTGAGATTTTATCTTCTTACCGGATTTAATATTCTATTATTTAATATTCTATTAATTAATCTCATTAATCTATTAATATAGAAATAAAATAATTCATAAGCATCCGGTTAAGATCGATCTAAACCAGCCCATTATGTATATGATTCAACATGCCAACTATTAAACAACTTATTAGAAACACAAGACAGCCAATCAGAAATGTCACGAAATCCCCCGCTCTTGGGGGATGTCCTCAACGACGAGGAACATGTACTAGGGTGTATGTGCGACTCGTTCAGATCATGGGCTAGGACAAAAGAAAGAAAACAATTGATCCAGTATCAACGATCAGTACCAGTGAATAGGATAGAATGGAAGAACTCCAGTCAATATCTAAAAATAAAAAAGATCTATCCTTCTATTATGGTATCAAATGTATGGTTTCCGTTGGTGCAAATCCAATCACCTCAATTTAAAAATTTAAAATTTAAGATGACAAAGAATTCTCCATTGATAGCAAATGGTATCCATTAAGCAGGGGAAATCCTATTTTAAAAAGCAGAAAAATTCTGCCTTACTCTTGCAAGAACGGACTAACAGGGTCAGCTACCCAGCTAATCTTCATAATTAAATACCGTTACTGTATAAGTGGATCTCGTTGTGAAAGACCTAGTACTGGATAATTATGGGTAGAGCCAAAGAGTTTGAACTGTACAAGTTAACAATAACATTGATTAAATGAAAGAAAGAAGGGCTCCGGTGTATAGAGAAGACCTCACCGTTTAAGAAGTAACCATAGAAACGATGGAACCCACTATATCCATTTATATTTATTACTTTTTTATTTACTATGTGTTTTTAATACCTAGTATCAATACAATTTTTTTTATAGGTGAAATGCCTAGAAAAAAAGAAAAAATCGTGGTCGGGAAGGTTATAATAGCAAAAGCCATTGGAATTTTTATTTTATACATTGGAAGAATCCGTTTTGTTATTAATAGACTAGGACACGGGAAGAGAATAACTGAAAGAAAGGAAATCGATTAGTTATTCATCAAAGTTTCATTTATTCAATGACCAGAATTAAACGAGGGTATATAGCTCGAAGACGTAGAACAAAAATCCGTTTATTTGCATCAACCTTTCGAGGGGCTCATTCAAGACTTACTCGTACTATTACTCAACAGAAAATAAGAGCCTTGGTTTCGGCTCATCGGGATAGAGGTAGACAAAAGAGAGATTTTCGTCGTTTGTGGATCACTCGGATAAATGCAGTAATTCGCGAGAATAAAGTATACTTTAGTTATAGCAAATTAATACACAATCTGTACAAGAGACAGTTGCTTCTTAATCGTAAAATACTTGCACAAATAGCTATATTAAATAAGAGTTGTCTTTATATGATTTCCAATGAGATCATAAAATAAAGAGATTGGAAGGAATCCGTTGGAATAGTTTAAATGGAGTTCCCTGGAGAATGAACTCTGGGAAGGTAGAGTAGAAATTAGTATGATAAAATATGATAAAGTCATCAAAATGAAGAAACACGTTCAATAAAAAATATTTATTCTTCTCCAATTTTTTTTTTTTTCTTACGAGTTGACTCGCTTCTTTCAAATTGTTTCTCATTATTAAGAAAAGGTAACAGAGATAAAATACGAGCTTGTTTTATAGCAATAGTAATTAATCGTTGTTGTTTTAAGGTCAACCTATTTACCCGTCTAGATAATATTTTTCCTTGTTCGCTAATAAATCGACTAATTAAACTCATGTTTCTATAATCAATTCGATCCCCCGATTGGATCGGAGGCAAACGCCTACGAAAAGATCGCTTGGATTTAAGAAGGATTCGCTTGGATTTATCCATGGTTTGTTTATTCCTTATCCTGAAAATCCCAATCCTATTTCTTAATTCTACATCATGTTTGATCCGATCGAAATAGGATTGGGTTTGTTTATATTTAAATAAATATATGTTATATATAATATGTAATTTTTCATCTTCCTTGGAAGACTGACACACGAGCGGTCGGTTCGATCTATTTCTTTATCTCCCCATGAATCGTATGTTTGTAACAACAGGGACAGAATTTTCTCAATTCCAATCGACCAGGCGTATTGTGTCGATTCTTTTGAGTAATATATCTGGAAATGCCCCTTGATTCCTTATTAACACGATTTCGAAGACAACTGGTACATTCCAAAATAACTGTTACTCGGACATCTTTACCCTTGGCCATGAACCTCCTTTGGTTTATGATTCACTCAATTCTTTAATTTTCCGATCCGAAGCAAGGAAGAATAAAGGACAAAAAAAAAAAAAAATAGAAGCAGGTAACTCGAAATCAAATTATAAAAGAAAGATTTCGTTGCAATCAATATAGTAATAATAAGTAATATAATGATTTCTAACTATATTTATAATTAAGAATTGCCGTACAGTATTTTCAGTTAAGTATCTTGTATGATATTGTTGCCCCAACCATCACATTTTCATTTCCACTCTATTATTAATATTAATTTAATTTGAGCCTGGGCCCGAGTTCATAGTTTCACTGAGGGCGAAACCGCTTTTTCTTTGTTTTTTTTTTAGAATAAGTTATTCTAAAAAAAAAAACAAAGAAAAAAAGAAGGCAAGGGTAGGGATTAGTTACAGAGATTTGATTGTATCTCTAATCTTCTTCCCCCTTCTCATATCAATAACTAAAATGAAAAAAAGGGGAATATCAACGCATCCGGAAAAAAACGATTGATCTCTATCAATAAACCTGCCAAAGACCCGAACCATAAAGCACTTACTACCGGTGCCACGGAGAGATATGTTTTTAGATCTCGCATTTTAAAAACTCCTCTTTCTTTATTCGTTATTGTAATTTTATTGTAATTTGTAATACATAATGGTAATACATATATGACCAGATGTGTATATGTAGTTAATGACTGACCGCCTGTATTTGTACGCGGAGTCCCTAATTAAAATTAAAATGTACAAAATAGATATTTCTACCTGAAATTACTAAAAAATATTAATTTTTTATGGTAGGTTTCATATTTATTTCATACTTTATATAATATAAGTCTTTTAATATATTATATGTTTGTTATATGATATATGAGACCAAAAAGAAGAAATGAAAAGAGAATTTTTGTATATCAATGGAGGAAGTAAAGATGTGGAAAACAAGACAGGGATTCTCTACAATGACACTGTAGACCAATTGAAAGGGATGTAGCGCAGCTTGGTAGCGCGTTTGTTTTGGGTACAAAATGTCACGGGTTCAAATCCTGTCATCCCTACCTATTACTTATCTTATGAGCAGTAACGAGGGATCAATTGAGATAAATTGGACATACATAATAAATCTTTAATTTTATGATATATATGCAAGATGAATTGGGGTCACAAAATCTTTATTGTGATAATGATAATAAGGCGCTCTTAGTTCAGTTCGGTAGAACGTGGGTCTCCAAAACCCGATGTCGTAGGTTCAAATCCTACAGAGCGTGATTCTGTGTTCTTGTTAATCGCGTTAGGTCGAAAATTACACTTAAATAATTGAACAGCAATCTAAATTTGACCTCCCGCGGATTAAAGGAGTAGGAGGTCAATCAAAAAAGAGATGTTAATTAATCAAAGGTCCAACTGATCACCACGTCTGTATTGTAAATATGCAGTTACGAATAATCCGGCCAAAGTAATAGGAATTAGACCTAAGACGATTCCAAATAGAAAAACTTCAATCATTTCAATTTGTTTGAAAGGGGAAAGGGGAGGTAATATTTATCCTTAAATATTAATCTGTATTGACTATAAATCTCAATGACCAAGAATTGGAAATTGATACGTTAAGTAACTGTAGAAGATATGAACTGCCATAGAAAGATTTTTTTTATGAATTGTTCATGTTCATTTAATTAATTTCAAATAAGTCGTATCTTGCTCAGACCGATAAATAGAGCTGAGGTGATAGTCAAAGCTGCTAGTAGAAAACCAAAATAACTAGTTATAGTAGGCATGAAAAGGCTAAATGAAATATGTTCTTTTTATACATATGTTTATAAAGCACTTCCCTAAGTTTCAATTTTTGAAAGATACGAGGATAAGCAAAAATACCAACCAATTGAAAGAATAAATTCAATTGAAAATGTTTGATTCATCTATTATTATAGACGATACTAACAAAAATAGAGTAACATAAGTAAGAAATCGATTCATCATTTGTGACATTTACCCATGTCGCACTTTTGAATCAACAGATTCATCGGTCAACTCTGGAGTTGACTAAACTAATATATGCATATAACTAATACATGTATATATATAGAATATTTAAATTAAAATTATAAATAAAGTAATAATAAGAACTTTTTTTTATAACTTTATTCACAAAATTAAACTTTCTTTGAATCACTAATCACTGTGGAATAAAATTGGAAAATCATTTTGATCGTTTTTTATTGTATCGAAATATCGAATACATTTTTTTTTTTTTTTTTTCGAACTACAAGTGCCCTTGTAATGCACTTTATTTTTTTACTTTAAAGTGAACT